TAACTTTTTTCTTCTCATTCAATATATTATGTCAATTGATGAGCATACTAATTAATACTAAATAAATAATAATACTAAATAAATAATAACTAATAACGAGTTAAAATAAAAGTAAAAAAAAAAGGGTGTTATGTTATAAGGCTCTTGTTCCAAACAAAATATCAAAAAAATGGAATAAATACAATTGAAAAAGAAAAGATCCAAATGACTAATATATATTACTAATATATATTAGTCATTTTAGTAATGACCCTATTCATATTATAATATTTTTATTGAAAATATAAATGATTGAAAATAGGATTTCATTTAATTTAAAGAGAGTTTCATTTTTAATTTAGAAATGAAGTTCCATGTTATTTTGACATTCCTTTATTCAAGATACTTTATTCAAGAGTTGCTCGATAAATCGGTTGAGTCAGAATCGTAGGATGAATAGATGTCAAAGAGGATCAATTTTTTTTTTGATTTCTGTCACTATTGTTTGTGCTGTCTATAATGAAATGAATAATGAATGATAAATGAAATCAAAAGCTTTCAATTCAATTGGGACTCATTTTGTCAATTGGTCTTTTTATTATCTTATATTTTTCAAGATAAGAAACTTAGGTAAGTGTTTCATAAATAAACATATGTATAAATAGAACGTATCCCATTTAGTTCCTTCATGCCTACTATAACTAGTTATTTCGGTTTTCTACTGGCGGCTTTAACTATAACCTCAGCTCTATTTATCGGTCTGAGCAAGATACGTCTTATTTGAAATTGATTGAATGAACAATTCAATTCATAAAAATGTTTTTGTGAGATATCCAGGTAGTCCATAGTTCCTTCCCATGTGAATTGTAATTCTTGATTATTGAGATTCGTGGGCGATTTGGATTACTATTTAGAGATAGATATTACCCCCCCTTTTTTTTTACCTACCTTTTCAAAAAAAATCAAAAAATGATTGAAGTTTTACTATTTGGAATCGTGTTAGGCCTAATTCCTATTACTTTGGCTGGATTATTCGTAACTGCGTATTTGCAATACAGACGCGGCGATCAGTTGGACCTTTGATTAAGTAAGAGCTCATCTCTTTTTAAATAACATCTCTTTTTTTTATTGACCTCCTGCGGATTAAAGAAAGGAGGAGGTCAAATTAGGGTTGCTGCTCTAGTTAGTAAAGTTATTTACTTGTAATTCGACCCAAGAAGAACAGAAGCACGCTCTGTAGGATTTGAACCTACGACATCGGGTTTTGGAGACCCGCGTTCTACCGAACTGAACTAAGAGCGCTTTCTTTCTTATCCCAATATAAAGGGCTGTATGTAAATAAAAGAATTTTATTTGTAACCCCCACTTTGGATACATATAGTATCATAAAGCATTATGTTATGTATGTCTAATTTTTATTGATCTCAATGGATCCTTCATTACTGCACATGGGAGAAGTAATAGATAGGGATGACAGGATTTGAACCCGTGACATTTTGTACCCAAAACAAACGCGCTACCAAGCTGCGCTACATCCCTTTCAATTGGCCTATAGTGTCATTGTAGAGAATCCCCATCTTGTTTTCCACATCGTGATTTCTCCCATTGATATACAATTGCTCTTGTCATTTCTTTTTCGTCTTATATAACAATATAACATATAATAAAAGAAAAAAGAATCAAATCGATCAAATAGATATAATATAATTAACAATATAATAAAAAATATAAATATAAAAATCGGTAATGTTCAGAAAATAAAGTGAGTGGACACTTTTTTCTGTTGTAAAGAAAGTAAAATATCATCAACAACGACATGTGTATCTGATCATATATGTATTACAATAAAAAAGGAGGATTTTCAATGCGAGATTTTAAAACATATCTCTCCGTGGCACCTGTGTTAAGCACTCTATGGTTCGGGTCTTTAGCAGGCCTATTGATAGAGATTAATCGTTTATTCCCAGATGCGTTAACATTCCCCTTTTTTTCATTCTAGTTGGGGATGAAGAAGATTATAGATAGAATAAATTATCTGTGACTAACCCTTTTTGTTTTGTTCTTTCTTTCAGTTTTTTAGGATAAAAAAGAAGGAAAGAGAAAGAATCAAAAAAGATTCATCCGCAACGAAACTCAGGTTCACGCTGAATTAATAGAGGGAGAACAAAAATGTAAAGTAAATAATAAAAGTCGCGGACAACAAACGCATACAGGATACTTAAATGAAATACTATAACTAATGGATAGTTAGAAATCATCGTATTACTTATATTCTCTATTGATTTGATTGCAATGAAATATTTAATAATTGGGTTTCGAGTCAGCAACTTCTTTTTTTCTTCTTCGTTTCGAAAATAGAAGAGTTGGGTGAATAAAAAAAAAAGGGGGGTTTATGGCCAAGGGTAAAAATGTCAGAGTAAAGGTTATTTTGGAATGTAACAGTTGTGTCCGAAACGATATTAATAAGGAATCGCGGGGCATTTCCAGATATATTACTCAAAAGAATCGACACAATACGCCTAGTCGATTGGAATTGAGAAAATTTTGTCCCTATTGTTACAAGCATACGATTCATGGGGAGATAAAGAAATAGAGAAAATGTAACGCGTTTGTAACCCCTCCAAGGAACAGCAATAAATTACATAATAATAAAATATTAATATAAAAATTGAATAATAAATTATCAAAATAAAACAACCCAATCCTATTTCATCCTATTTTGGTAGGATCGCAAATGAAATTCGAATTAAGAAATACGATTTAAAAGATAAGGAATAAACCATGGATAAATCCAAGCGACTTTTTCTTAAATCCAAGCGATCTTTTCGTAGGCGTTTGCCCCCAATTGGATCGGGGGATCGAATTGATTATAGAAACATGAGTTTAATTAGTCGATTTATTAGTGAACAAGGAAAAATATTATCTAGACGAGTGAATAGATTGACTTTGAAACAACAACGATTAATTACTATTGCTATAAAGCAAGCTCGTATTTTATCTTTGTTACCCTTTCTTAATAACGAGAAACAATTTGAGAGAACTGAATCGACTCCTAGAACCACGGGTCCTCGAATTAGAAATAAATAGATAGGCTATTCCTCAATTGCAATTGAATCAAAATTTCAATATGAACCCCAACTCAGATTTATATTTTGTTCGAAAAATTGGAGAACCCCGATTGGATTGTCACATCATAAGAAAAAATGGCTTCTTTTTTTAATGTGTTGATTCATTTTTACTATATTTCTCTTATTTATATTAATTTCTACTCTACCTTCCCGGAGCTCATTCTCCGGGGCCCCACTTAAATCATTACGGTGGATTCCTTCTAATCTTCTTATTTAAGGATCTGATTGGAAATCATGTAAAGACAATTTGTATTTGATATGGCTATTTGTGCAAGTATTTTACGATTAAGAAGCAACTGTCTCTTATACAGATCATGTATGGATCTGCTATAACTATAGGATACCCCAATCTCACGAATTGCTGCATTTATCCGAGTAATCCACAAACGACGAAAATTTCTCTTTTGCCTGCCCCTATCCCGATGAGCAGAACTCAAGGCTCTCATTTTCTGTTGAATAGTATTTCGAGTAAGTCGTGAATGAGTCCCTCGAAAGGTTGATGCAAATAAACGAATTTTTATTCTACGTCTCCGAGCTATATACCCTCGTCTAATTCTGGTCATTGAATCAAATTAAACTTTGATGAATAACTAATTGATTTATTTTCTTTCAGTTATTCTTTTTCCCTTTCCTGGTCTATTAATAACAAAACGGATTCTTCCAATGTATAAAAAAAAATTCCAATGGCTTTTGCTACTATGACCTTCCCAACCACCATTTTTCCAGGCATTTAACCTCGAAATAAGAAATTGTATTGATACTAGGTATCAACAAAAAAAATACTAAATTGTAACTCAAGTTGAGTATAGTATAAAGTATCAATAAATAGTAAAGGTAAATGGATAAATAAATAGTGGGTTCCATCGTTTCTATGGCTACTTCTTAAACGGTGAGGTCCTCTCTATACACCGGAGCCCCTTCCACCATTAATCAATGTTATTAGTAACTTGTACAGTTCACATTCTTTGACTCTACCCATGAATTGTACAGTAATAAGTCTTTTCACAATGAGATCTACCCATACAGTAACGGTATTTAATTACAAAGGTTGGCTAGGTAGCTGACCCTGTATAGTCCGTTCTTGCAAGAGTAGGAGCCTAATTCTTTTGCTTCTTAAATATGATTTCCCCCGCTTAATGGATAACCATTTGCTACCACTGGGGAATTGCTTTTCATCTCCAATTGAGGTGATTGGATTTGCACCAATAGAAACCATAAATTTGATACGCAATGGAGGTTTTTTTCTATATTGATTGGAATTCTTCTATCCTATCCTATTCATTGGTACTGGTCATTGATACTGGAAAAAATTGTACTTTATTTTGTTCCGGCTCATGATCTGAACGGGTCGCACATACACCCGAGTACATGTTCCTCGACGCTGAGGACATCCCCGAAGAGCGGGGGATTTTGTTACATTTTTTATTGGCTGTCTTGTGTTTCTAATAAGTTGTTTAATAGTTGGCATACTTAATGGTATAGAAAATGGGCTGGTTTAGATCAATCCTAACCAGATGATTATGAATTCTTTCTATTTTCTTTTTTTTTTTTTTACTTTACGCAGATAAAATATTCAATTTAGATTCATCCAAATTATGGTTCGAAATGGATGGAATCGCAGATTTACGTGAAATCCCCGGCATTTTCGATCGCTACCAGATCAACAATTCCATGAGCTTGGGCTTCTGTTGCTGACATAAAAACGTCCCTTTCCATGTCTTCGGATACAACCCATAAGGGGTTACCCGTTCTTTGTACATAAACCCTTGTGAGGGTTTCGCGTAGTTTCAGAAGTTCTTCCGCTTCTAGGACAAATTCTCCTGTTTGTGCCTCATAAAAAGAACTCGCAGGTTGATGGATCATTACCCTGATGATATAACATAATGAATGTTTCCGCGATCTCGTACGATTGATTGGACTAGGCAAAAAGCAAAAAGATTAAAGAATAACAAGAAAAAATAAGTATATATATAATTGAACAACCGTACAGGCATTTTTTGTGCATTGCATACGGCTCCACAATGGACTTTTTACGTTCGTTGAGCAAAAAACGAAATAGGATCCATCAGACCCAAATCGTTAAGTGATCCATTTACCACCCTTCTTTTCGTGGGAGTTCAAAAATACTATGATGGTTCCGTTGCTTTCTATATTTATGATTTATCTCATATGTGATTCAGCAATCCCAAAGTTTCTTTTTGATCCGATCAAATAAAAAAAGTAAAAAAAAAATGATCTTGTTTTTTTTTCATTTGAGTATTCTTTCATATTTCATAACATAAATATTGGAAAGAGGCTTCTGGCGTGAAAAATAAAAGTTTGTGACGCTGAAATGAAGCCCGGATAGATAAGATCAAATCATAAATACCCTTTGTCTCATATTACTCGCCCGATATATAATCCCATGTTCTAAAAAAACAATAATGGTTTGTTCATATCGAACTCGAAGTGCCATGCTATTATTACTTAAATATTATCTTACAAATTCTTATTTATATTAAAATATTAAATATGGCGAAGGCATAGTTTTCTTTTTTCTTTCAAACAAAAAACTCATTGGCGCCGAGCGTGAGGGAATGCTATACGTTTCGTAATTTCTCCTCCGACCAGGATGAAAGATCCCATTGAAGCGGCTAATCCCATGCATATTGTATGCACATCTGGTGGCACAAATTGCATAGTATCATAAATTGCGACTCCGGGTATTACCCACCCGCCGGGGGAGTTTATAAACAAATAAAGATCTCTGGTCTCATCCTCTATACTGAGATATACCATCAGGCCAATAAGTTGGTTTGAGATCTCGCTATCAACTTCTTGACCTAAAAAAAGTAATCTTTCTCGATGAAGTCGGTTGATTAGGACAAAATTTTATCCCTTAGGAACCGTACACGCGCCTTTGGATGCATACGGTTCAAAAAAAAAGAATCAATGTATTGTATTGATTCTACCCTCCTTTACTTTTTTTATAGTAGGACTTTTCTACCTCCTAATGAAGGGGCTTTTTCTTCGATTTTTTTTTAAGAAAGATTTTTTTTGCTCGAATCTTTTTAAAAAATAAAAGAATCCACTAAACTTATCGAATTAACCTCTCATTGATGTATTGTTTCATCGAAATCGAATCCAAATTACGATGTAATTTTCTTGTTCCTGAATGGGCCTCCTCAATTATTTTAGGTTTATGTTCTACTCCGGGTAAATATCTGCCCGATTTCAATTTGCACATATAGGACAAATGCTCCCAATACCACTTTTACTTTTTTCAATTCATTTCGTGCCTTTCTTACAACAAATACGCGATGTAGTCATAATATTATTTCATTGATTGGCAGTTTGAGATCGCCCATATGCTATCAAGTAATCACTTATGATACAAGTGGTAATCATACATATATTACCAATTGGGTATTTTCTGAACGGAGCCTGGATACTTCATTTTATTGGATTTGTCCAACCAAGCCAACCATAAATTTTGATAATTGATAATATTAATATTGATTTCGACCCCCTCAAAAATGGATCTAATTGCATTTCACGCTCCAAATTATTGATGGTTCAAACAATCTTTTTTGGGCGAAACAGAGGGTATCTCGATCGGGGGAGAGAACGGGGAAATCCCATATGACCCAATATGTCTGACAAGTCGCACTATACGTCAACCCAAATTGCATCTTCCTCTCCAGGACTCCGAAAAGGTACTTTTGGAACACCAATAGGCATCAACTGAAAGAAAGGGGGTTAAGTACTATATTTTACTTTGATGTGGAAACGTAATATTTTTATCCCTGGATATTACCAAATAGTAAGACGAAATTAATAAGGGAAAATTATTACAAATGGGTCGGGCTCTTCGAATGATGAACAAGTATCTACGCATTCGCTCATAGAAAATGGGACCAATCCCCCATTGCGTATTGGTACTTATCGGGTATAGAATAGATCTGCTTATCTTTGTTCCTATGAACAGAATTGTTCCATTATTCCCAACGAAAGAAATGGAATTCAATATTCAATAATATGAACCCTTGTTCCAAAATAATCCACTGAAAGGGAGAGGTCCATAGCATAGTCTTTTTCCAATGCGATAAAGTTACATAGTGTCTATTTTTCTTTGATAAAGGGGTATTTCCATGGGTTTGCCTTGGTATCGTGTTCATACCGTCGTATTGAATGATCCCGGTCGGTTGATTTCTGTACATATAATGCATACAGCTCTCGTTGCTGGTTGGGCCGGTTCAATGGCTCTATATGAATTAGCCGTTTTTGATCCCTCTGACCCCGTTCTTGATCCAATGTGGAGACAGGGTATGTTCGTTATACCCTTCATGACTCGTTTAGGAATAACCAATTCGTGGGGCGGCTGGAGTATCACAGGAGGGACTATAACGAATCCGGGTATTTGGAGTTACGAGGGTGTGGCCGGGGCACATATTGTGTTTTCTGGTTTGTGCTTCTTGGCGGCTATCTGGCATTGGGTATATTGGGATCTAGAAATATTCTGTGATGAACGTACAGGAAAACCTTCTTTGGATTTGCCCAAGATCTTTGGAATTCATTTATTTCTTTCAGGATTAGCTTGCTTTGGGTTTGGTGCATTTCATGTAACAGGCTTGTATGGTCCTGGAATATGGGTATCTGATCCTTATGGACTAACCGGAAAAGTCCAATCTGTAAATCCTGCGTGGGGGGTAGAGGGTTTTGATCCTTTTGTTCCGGGAGGAATAGCCTCTCATCATATTGCAGCAGGTACATTGGGCATATTAGCGGGCCTATTCCATCTTAGTGTCCGCCCCCCCCAACGCCTATACAAAGGATTACGTATGGGTAATATTGAAACTGTCCTTTCCAGTAGTATCGCTGCTGTCTTTTTTGCAGCTTTTGTTGTTGCTGGAACGATGTGGTATGGCTCCGCAACTACCCCAATCGAATTATTTGGTCCCACTCGTTATCAATGGGATCAAGGATACTTCCAGCAAGAAATATATCGAAGGGTTGGTGCCGGACTAGATGAAAATCAGAGTTTATCAGAAGCTTGGTCTAAAATTCCAGAAAAATTAGCTTTTTATGATTACATTGGCAATAATCCAGCAAAAGGAGGTTTATTTAGAGCGGGCTCGATGGACAATGGGGATGGAATAGCGGTTGGATGGTTAGGACATCCTATCTTTAGAGATAAAGAAGGGCGTGAGCTTTTTGTACGCCGTATGCCTACTTTTTTTGAAACATTTCCAGTAGTTTTGGTAGACGGAGACGGAATTGTAAGAGCCGATGTTCCCTTTAGAAGGGCGGAATCTAAGTATAGTGTCGAACAAGTAGGAGTAACTGTTGAGTTCTATGGCGGCGAACTCGATGGAGTCAGTTATAGTGATCCTGCTACTGTGAAAAAATATGCTAGACGTGCTCAATTGGGTGAAATTTTTGAATTAGATCGTGCTACTTTGAAATCGGATGGTGTTTTTCGTAGCAGCCCAAGGGGTTGGTTCACTTTTGGACATGCTTCGTTTGCTTTGCTCTTCTTTTTCGGACACATTTGGCATGGTGCTAGAACCTTGTTCAGAGATGTTTTTGCTGGTATTGACCCAGATTTGGATGCTCAAGTGGAATTTGGAGCATTCCAAAAACTTGGAGATCCAACTACAAGGAGACAAGTCGTCTGATACAATACTGCTCTTGTATCTTTTGCCTCTATTATATTTTTATTATTTAACTTTGACATAGAGTACCAGAGAAATGTTGATTTGAATCACCGCCCTTTCTTTGACTTTTGACTCTTGTCCTTTCTTAATCTGGGAGATGATCCCAAATGAACAGGTGTGGAAGCTATAATTGTAAACCACGATCAATTTATGGAAGCATTGGTTTATACATTCCTCTTAGTCTCGACTCTAGGAATAATTTTTTTCGCTATATTTTTTCGAGAGCCGCCTAAGGTTCCGACTAAAAAGGCGAAATGATTTTTCATTATCTTACATTATCTTTATCTAAATGGAAGTAAAGTAATGAGCCTCCCAATATGGGAGGCTCATTACTTTACTTCCATTTAGTCCCCGTGTTCCTCGAATGGATCTCGTAGTTGTTGAGAGGGTTGCCCAAAAGCGGTATATAAGGCGTACCCGGTAAAACTTACAAGTAAACCAGATATAAAGATGGCAACTAAGGTTGCTGTTTCCATTATTATCAAATTTCAAAACTATAACGGATCTATGATAAGATCCTTTATTTACAACGGAATAGTATACAAAGTCAACCGATCTCAACCAATGCAATAGGATTTATGGCTACACAAACCGTTGAGGATAGTTCTAGATCTGGTCCAAGACGAACTAATGCAGGGAGTTTATTGAAACCATTGAATTCAGAATACGGGAAAGTGGCTCCTGGGTGGGGAACTACCCCTTTGATGGGGGTCGCAATGGCTCTATTTGCGGTATTCCTATCTATTATTTTGGAGATTTATAATTCTTCCGTTTTACTAGATGGAATTTCAATGAATTAGGTCCATAAAAATCATGAAGTCCTGGCTTTTCAATCCAAAATGAATTACTTAGGACTCTCATTTCTAGTCTATTCTGGCAGTTCGACCGTGAAATTCTTTTGTTTCTGTATTTCCGGAATATGAGTGTGTGACTTGTTATAATTGATCCTATTGATAGTACAGAGAATGGGTCTGTCATCTTGAGAGAGATGAGTTCTGCTTCGTCGGATATTCATTTTTTTTATCTGGAGCACGGAATATATGGAATAGATCGAGAAATATTTGAACTATGATTCATACCTACTATTTATACCTCGCGACTGGATTCAAAAAAATGTAAAAGATTGATTTTATCATTATAAATCGAAAGGGTTTTCTTCCTTAAAAATTGGGTTTCTGTTTATTTGTTTATTTTGAC